TGGTAGTATACGTATAAAACTATGTCGAATCCTTCCGGAAACATAACCTATAATTAGATTTTCATTATAGAAACGAACCCGGAACATACCATTGGGAAGTGATTCAGTAATTAAACCCTCATGAATCCATTTGTTTCTTTTATTCCTAATTCTAGTTAAAACCCCTTCCCATATTAACTAATGTATGAGGAGTGATATTAGAAACCCGCTTTTTCTCTCTCTTTTTTCACAAAAATATATGTGAGTTTCTCATATAATTCGGATATCAGAAAGATTACCATATATAACATAAAATTTCTCCGCCGATTCTTTCTAATCGAGCCTCTCGATCTGTCATTATACCTCGAGAAGTAGAAAGAATTACAATCCCCATCCCTCCTAAAATTCTAGGAATTCGCTGATAATTAGAATAGATTCGTAGACCAGGTCTACTGATTCGTTTTAAATTCAAAATAGTTTTATATGATCCTTTCCTATTTCTTCTATGCCGTAGAGTTAAAATTAAAAAATCTTTCTTGCTTTCCCTATGTTTTCTCACGTTTTCAATAAAACCTTCTCGGAAAAGTATTGTAACAATGTTTTCGGTGATGTTAGTAGATGGTATTCGAACCGTCCCTTTTCTATTCATGTCAGCATTTCGTATAGAGGTTATTATGTTAGCAATAGTGTCCTTACCCATGATAAACTAAAATGATTCTTGCCCTTTACTTTTTTTTGATATAATCAACATGCTATTATTTTCTATCTTTTATTAATTCTTTTATTAATTTAATATTAATTAATATTATTTATAGATATAGAATATTATTTCTAGATTATATATTTATAATATTATATAATAATATTTATTTTATAATGTTCTATTTCTAATTGATTTTCTTTTTTATTTATGAATTATTGAATTATTAAATATTTTTATATTTATATTATATTTATAAAATAATTTGAATAAATTTAATATTTATTATAAAATTTATTAATAATATTTTTATTAATAATATTTTTATTAATAATATTTATAATAATTACAAAAGATATATGCGTGAGACATAATCAATCTATTAATTAATCTATTTCATTCAAATACTAGAAATATATCACGATTTCGTCTTATAATACCTCGGGTGCTAATGAAACTATTTTAGTGAAATTTAACTGTCTCAATTCCCGGGCGATCGCACCAAAAATTCGAGTTCCTTTTGGATTTCCTTCTTGATCAATGACAACCGCAGCATTATCATCATATTGTATTATCATACCGTTGTTACGTTTGAGTTCTTTACAAGTACGTACAATTACAGCTCTGATCACTTCTGATCTTTCTAAAGGTGTATTTGGTACTGCTTCCTTGATTACAGCAACAATAACGTCACCAATATAAGCATATCGTCGATTACTAGTTCCTATGATTTGAATACACATCAATTCGCGGGCTCCGCTGTTATCGGCTACATTCAAATGGGTTTGAGGTTGAATCATATCATTTTTTTTTTCTCTGTTCTTTCAGTGCAAAGGGCGAAGTAAAAAAAAGAAATATTGTGTATCAAAAAAAAAAAGAAACCTACAATTGCAATTGTTTTTTTTTTTCATCCCAAAGACCTCTTTCCTTTGGTTCTAATTATTATGCCGAAATAATGAATTGAGTTCGTATAGGCATTTTGGATGCTGCTATTGCAATAGCTTTTCTGGCTATATTTTCTGTGACTCCACCCATTTCATAAAGTATTCTACCTGGTTTAACGACAGCTACCCAATATTCGGGAGATCCTTTTCCCGACCCCATACGTGTTTCTGTAGGTCTTACTGTAACCGGTTTGTCTGGAAATATGCGTACCCATATTTTTCCACCGCGGCGGGCATTTCGTGACATTGCCCGCCGCCCTGCTTCTATTTGTCTAGATGTGATCCAAGTGGGTTCAAGTGCCTGAAGAGCATATCTACCGAAGCAAATATGATTACCTCGAGAGGATATTCCTTTCATTCTTCCTCTATGTTGTTTACGGAATCTGGTTCTTTTGGGGTTATAGTTGATGGTTCTTTCTCAATTCCATCTCTACTACAGAACCGTACATGAGATTTTCACCTCATACGGCTCCTCGCGAATGAAACGACTAAAATAGGATATACATGTATTTAATGAAAAAATAATATACCGAATCGTCGTGGGATTTTTTGAGATTTCATTTAATCTATTGGTCTATTGGAAATTTGTATATTTTGTTTTGATATATAACTAAACAAGTATTCTTTTTCTATTATTTCTATTATAGACAATTCTTGCTATATCTATTTATATATAGATATAAATAGATAATGTTGTTTTGTTATGTTATAAGGTTCTAACGAATCTTTATTTTGTTTTTCCTTTTATTATCATATCGGATTGGCCCCAATTTATAAATCCAATAAAATCAAAATTTTCGCGGGCGAATATTTACTCTTTACATTATCTATTTCAGGTGTAGGGTTAGCCCATGACTCCTCATAACATCATTCCTCA